AGGAGACATCGCTTTTGCTAATTCGAATTGAAGGGTGGGGCCTAGTTCCGACATCCTATCTATAGTTGGCGCATTCATCATAGTTAGCTCTTCCAGCTCCGTATCAAGGTCAGGATCCATCTCGTCACTAGCATCAATCGCGTCACTAGCAGCGTCACTAGCATCAATCTCGTCACTACCACCAACCTTTATCTCGTAATAATCCTCATCTTCATCCTCATCCATAACTTTTGGCTTGTTATCGTTCAGAAATACCGTAATGAAAGGAACATAGGAATTTGTAGCTAGGTATTTGACCAAATAGGAGCGTCCAGTTCCTATAGAACCTATCACTAAAATTCCCCTAGAGGGGGATAAGGCTAAGCGGAGCGAAAAGGGTTTTCGATGAGATGGGCAGTGCAAAGTAGTAGTCCCACACGAAGTTTGGGAATAAGTGATTGTCTGATAATGAGCAAGGAATACCCGTCTTTCTGCTAAACAGGATGGATTGAACTCATAATTCAATAGATCCTTTTTATGAATATCAACCAAGTATCGTAAGTAAATTGCTCCCGGTTCTTCAATCATTTGATAACCAGAGTCATTCTTTGATAAACGATCACTATGAGTCAGACTCAATAGAATTTGATCAATCCTTTGTTCTGTCGTTAAGGCGGAGAACTGAACCAAGAATTCTCTTTCTTCATCATCAATCAAATCACTGTTCGCGACCCAGGATTCTATTTTATCATCAACCCAATCCCCGTTCCAGTTTTTTCTTTTTCTTATCAATGAATAGATCTCTTTACTTGTATGACTTAGATGTCTCGTATTTCTCGAAAAAGTGATTCGATTGATGGGATTTGATATGAGATCGATGAGATTGATATTCAAATATATCTTCTTAGAACGGAATTGTTCCAGAGCAACTAGAAAGAGATTCTTTACCCAGAAAGAATTTGGTTCAGATGTAGGATACCTATCCAGAAGTTTTCGCAACTCAATCATAGATGATTCCATCATCAAAGATTTGACCTTTTCGAACTCTGTCTGTAACTCACTAGAGGCCCCGGAAACAAAGAGAAGCTGGGTACAAACGAGATATCCAGCAACAACAAGAAGGAAAAGGATTGAATAGAAGAACTCCCAAACACTTGGCGATCTCAGATGTGTCGATATCAATGGTGACTCATTATTTCGATGAATCATTTCTTCGGACAGAAGAACATTATGTAAACACTTATTCGAAATCTCACTTATCAGATTAAGACGCGCTTTTTTCCAAAGAATTCGCCACGATCTACCCAATCTATGCCTAATATCCCGAAAGATGAATACCAATTTTTTACTGCTACTTCGTATTATGGATACCAATTTTTGACTATTACGTAGTATCAGCCATAGTTCTGGAAAAGTATCTGAAATCGGCAATAGGTCTGAAAAAGTATCTACAAAATTATCTACAAATATCCAGTACCCTGTCAAGAACCATGGCATATATGTTTGGAATAGATTCGATTTTGAGAGAGTTGAAAGAGCCCTTTGTTGAAAGGTTCTATACATCTGCCCTTTCGCAAGGCATTTCTTTAGACAAAGACGCCGTTTTTTCCTCTTTTTGCATGGTAAATCTTTCTCAGAACATGGAGTGGGAATCAAACCCATGTTTGAATTGAGATACTGATGCAAGTTCTTCTCTTCTGAATCCGATAGATTCCTAGCTGAAAGAGGTTGACAACAAGTTCTTTCAAAATGCACTCTTTGTCCCTCTGTTAGGGGTGTTCCAGAAATGTCTGCGATCGAGAAACTAGTTCTACGGACGAAGGGATCGTATCGACTTGGAAAATGGAAAGATTTGTACAAGTTATACGTTTCGTCACCACTTTGTGGAAAATCGTTAGGTATGAATATGTTAGATACCTGTGACTCGATTGGTGAAATAGTCTCTCTCCCCCCAAAAGCATATTCGACGGGCAAAGAAAATATTTTGTTGCGAATGAACAAGATATTGAGGAATTGTCCATATGTCAAATCAGAATTATGGATATGGGCCTTTTCCACAGAAAAGGGGAATCTTGTGTTAGAATAGAAGCAGAAGTGATGTGGATTATTCAAGAATCGAAGTCGATTTGTTTTATAAAAAGAAGATATCAATGAACTTCGATGAAATGTTTTCACGGGATTCAGCCAATTGTCTTGATTGTGGAATATCATTGAGAAATAGGAATCCGCCCTATCAAAGGATTTCCCGCGATTTTTTCTTGGGTCAATCATCCACTTTGGTATCTTATTGAACAAAAAGGGTGCTATTTTTCCTCCATTGACCAAGAATTTCGATTTTCGGGAAGTATCATGATCGTCCAATAAAAATGGTTTCCATTTTTTCAAATGAACAATTGGAAGACCTATCGATTCTAACAACTGATTGCCGAGTTGATCATACGGACCTTTCCACCCATATAGATCGATCTCGGACCTATGAATGGGGATATTCCCGAAACTCACACAGAAAAAAGGAAGTGAG